TACTGCTAACAGGGAGAATAGTGATTCTAATATTACGGATACTAATATGCCCGATGAAATCGACGAAGTGGCTTTGATACGTTATTCACAACAATCAGACTTTCGGCGGGATATAATCAAAGGTTCTATGCGAGCTCAAAGACGTAAAATAGTTATTTCAGAATTGTTTCAAGCAAATGTGCATTCCCTCCTTTTTTTTGAAAGACTACAAAAATACCCTCTTTTTTCTTTTGATATCTCCGGATTGATTAAACTTTTTTTTCGAAATTGGGTGGGTAAGGGAGAAGCATTCAAAACGGTAGAGTATACAAAAGAACAAACAAAAAGAGAAGAAAAAAAAGAAAAGAACAAAAGAAAGGAAAAAGTTCGAATAGAGATAGCAGAGGCCTGGGATAGCATTCCACTTGCGCAAGTAATAAGAGGTTGTATGTTACTAACTCAATCTATTTTTAGAAAAAGTATTCTATTACCTTTATTAATAATTACAAAAAATATTGGCCGTATACTCCTATTCGAACTTCCTGAATGGGCTGAGGATTTCCAGGAATGGAATAGAGAGGTACATCTTAAATGTACCTATAATGGGGTTCCATTATCCGAAACAGAATTTCCAAAAAATTGGTTGACAGATGGTATTCAGATAAAAATATTGTTTCCGTTCTGTCTGAAACCTTGGCGCAAATCCAAACTACGATCCTCTCAGAAAGATCTAATGAAAAAGAAAAAAGCAAAAGATGATTTTTGTTTTTTAACAATTTGGGGAATGGAAGCAGAACTTCCTTTTGGTCCGCCCCGAAAACGTCCTTCTTTTTTTAAACCCATTTTTAAGGAATTCAAAAAACAAATTGAAAAATTAAAAAAGAAGTATTTTCGAGTTCTAACAGTTTTCAAAGAAAAAACCAAATTACTTCGAAAGGTTTCAAAAGAAATCAAAAAATGGGTTATCGGAGGTATTTTTTTTATAAAAAAAATAATAAAAGAACTTTCAAAAGTAAATCCAATTCTATTGTTTAGATTAAGAGAAGTATATAAATCGAACGAACTTAAAGAAGAAAAAGATTCCATGATAAGCAATGAGATAATTCACGAATCATTTAGTCAAATTGCATCTCCGAGTTGGACAAATTCTCCATTGACAGAAAAAAAAACGAAAGATGTCACTGATAGAACAAGTACAATCCGAAATCAACTAGAAAAAATCTCAAAAGAGAAAAAAAAAGTAACTCCAAGAATAAAAAATCTTAGTCCTAACAAAACAAATTATAATGCTAAAAGATTTGAAAAATGGCAAATATTAAAAAGAAGAAATGCTCGATTAATCTGTAAATTACCCTCCCTTTTAAAAATTTTCATTGAAAAAATCTATACAGATATATTTGTATCTATCATTAATATTCCCAGAATAAATACAGAATTTTTTCTTAAATTAACAAAAAAATTTATTGATAAATTGATTTACAATAATGAAAGAAAACAAGCAACAATTAATACAAAAAAGAAAACTCCAATTTCGTTTATTTCGGCTATAAAAAAGCCACTTGATAAGATTAGAAATATTAAAGAAAATTCACGTATTTTTTATGACTTATCCTACATGTCACAAGCATATGTATTTTACAAATTATCACAAATAAAAATTAGTAACTCGGTAAGATCTGTTGTTCAATATCAAAATCAAAGAATACCCCCTTTTCTTAAGTCTAAAATAAAGGATTCTTTTGAAAGACAAGGAATGGATCATTCGAAATTAGCAAATAAGAAACTTCCGCGCTATGAAACGAATAAATGGAAAAACTGGTTAAAAGGGCATTTTCAATACCATTTATCTCAGATCAGATGGTCTAAATTAATACCAGAAAAATGGCGAAATAGAGTTCGCCAGCGTTGTATAGCCAAAAAGGCAAATTTTAGCAAGCAGCATTCATATGAAAAAGACCTGTTAGTTGGTTCCAAAAAAAAATCTGAAGTATATTTATTATCTACTGAAAAAGATAATTTTCGAAAATACTATAGATATAATCTTTTATCATATAAATTTATTAATTATGAAAATAAACCGGAATGCTTTTTTTATAGACCTCCCTTTCAAGGAAATAAGAAGCAAGAAATTTCTTATACTTATAACAGGTCTAAAACAAACCTTTTTGATATACGGAGGAACATCCCTATTCCAAATGATCTAGGGCAGGTTGATATTCCATATATGGAAAAACCAGCTGATAGAAAATATTTTGCTTGGAAAATTTTCAATTTTTATCTTAAACAAAAAGTCGATATTGAGGCCTGGATCCTAATTGATACCAATAGGTATCAAAATGCGCACATTCGTACTAACAACTCTCAAATAATTTCTAAAAAAAATATTTTATATCTTATGATTCCAGAAACCAATTCACAAAATTCCCACAAAGGGTTTTTTGATTGGATGGGAATGAATGAAAAAAGGCTAAAGCGTCCTATATCGAATCTGGAGTTTTGGCTCTTCCCAGAATTTGTGTTACTTTATAAGGCATATAAAATGAAACCTTGGTTTATACCAAGCAAATTACTTCTTTTAAATTTAAATAGTAGTAAAAATATAAATATTAATGAAAAGAAAAAGATAAATTTGTTGATAGCATCGAATAAAAAGCATCGAAATGAAGAAGAACCCATAAGCCAAGGAGATCGCGGATCTGTTTTCTCACAACAAAAAGATATTGAAGAAAATTATGCAAGCTCGGACATGAAAAAGGGGAAAAAGAAAAAACAATACAAAAGCAATACAGAAGCAGAACTAGATTTCTTCCTGAAACATTATTTGCTTTTTCAATTGAGATGGGACGCAACTTTGAATCAAAGAATGATCAATAATATCAAGATCTATTGTCTCCTGCTTAGACTGATAGATCCAAGAAAAATTACTATATCCTCCATTCAAAAGAGAGAAATGAGTTTGGATATAATGTTGATTCAAAAGAATTTGACTCTCTCAGAGTTGATGAAGAAAGGAGTATTGATTGTACAACCACTTCGTCTGTCTGGCAAAAAAGACGGACAATTTATTATGTACCAAACCATAGGTATTTCGTTGCTTCATAAGAGTAAGCATCAAATTAATCAAAAATATCAAGAGCAAAGATATGTTTCTAAGAAAAATTTTGATGAAACTATTTTACCACATCAAAGAATAACCGCAAATAGAGACAAAAAGCATTTTTATTTACTTGTTCCGGAAAATATTTTATCGTTTAAACGTCGTAGAAAAGTGAGAATTCTAATTTGTTTCAATTCAAAGAATATAAATTCTATAGATAGAAATCTAGTATTTTGGAATGAAAAGAACGTAACAAACAGCATCCAAGTTTCACATGACAATATTAATAGAGAGAAAAATAAATTAATGAACTTAAAGCTCTTTCTTTGGCCTAATTATCGATTAGAAGATTTAGCTTGTATGAATCGTTATTGGTTTGATACCAATAATGGCAGTCGTTTCAGTATGTTAAGAATACATCTGTATCCGCGATTGAAATTCTGTGAATAATACACTTTTTCTATATATCCTAGATCCTATTTCTATATACCCTAGAATAGAAAATATAATTTATATAATTTCTAGGGTATATGAAAGTAAACAAATAGACAGATCATGCGCTTTTCTTATCTCACATCTCATTCGAGTATCCAATATGAAATGACTTTGAATAATATCTCAATTAGATCTCGAAATGAATTAACAGAAACTTCTTAATTTTAGGTCTAAATTTTTCGATGCGAAAATGTACCAATCGTTTTCTATTCCTATCTAAATAGAATTTCAAATTTGATTGATTGGTCTGAATTCAGAAAATTAGGAGTTATTTGCATTAAATTATTGTATATACCACATAAAAACTAATAGCATTATTATTACTGATCGGTAAAATCCATATCTGTACAAGGAAAAAGGAGCATTTTTTTATGGTAAAAAATTCAGTAATTTCGATTATTTTTCAAAAAGAAAACGAAGAAAATAAAGGGTCTGTTGAATTTCAAGTATTCAGTTTCACCACGAAGATAAGGAGACTTACTTCACATTTGGAATTGCACAAAAAAGACTTTTCATCTCAGAGAGGTTTGCGCAAAATTTTGGGAAAACGTCAACGACTACTAGCCTATTTGTCAAAAAGAAGTAGAGGACGCTATAAAGAATTAATTGATGAGTTGGATATTCGAGAAATAAAAACGCGTTAATTTGAAGCACGATACCATTTGATGAGCTTAGTCATTTAAATTTGAATGAACTTCTTTTTACTTTCAGAAATGCATGGAAGACTGACTCGGGAAAAACTTATGATTACACCAATTACAAGAAATGACCTTATGATAGTGAATATGGGGCCTCACCACCCATCAATGCATGGTGTTCTTCGACTGATCGTTACTCTCGATGGTGAAGATGTTATTGACTGTGAACCTATATTAGGTTATTTACATAGAGGAATGGAGAAAATTGCGGAAAATCGAACAATTATACAATATTTGCCTTATGTAACACGTTGGGATTATTTAGCTACCATGTTTACAGAAGCAATAACTGTAAATGGACCTGAACAGCTAGGCAATATTCAAGTACCTAAAAGGGCTAGCTATATTAGAGCTATTATGCTGGAGTTGAGTCGTATCGCTTCCCATTTGTTATGGCTTGGCCCTTTTATGGCAGATATTGGGGCACAGACCCCCTTTTTCTATATTTTTCGAGAACGAGAATTGATATATGACCTATTCGAGGCTGCTACCGGTATGCGCATGATGCATAATTATTTTCGTATCGGAGGGGTCGCTGCTGATCTACCTTATGGATGGGTAGATAAATGTTTGGATTTTTGCGATTATTTTTTAACTGGGGTTGCTGAATATCAAAAGCTTATTACCCGAAATCCTATTTTTTTAGAACGAGTGGAAGGCGTAGGTATTATTGGCGGAGAAGAAGCACTAAATTGGGGTTTATCGGGGCCAATGCTACGAGCTTCCGGAATACAATGGGATCTTCGTAAAGTTGATCGTTATGAGTGTTATGACGAATTTGATTGGGAGATTCAATGGCAAAAAGAAGGGGATTCATTAGCTCGTTATTTAGTACGAATTGGTGAAATGACAGAATCCATAAAAATAATCCAACAAGCCTTGGAAGGAATTCCAGGGGGGCCGTATGAGAATTTAGAAAGCCGGCGCTTTGATAGAATAAAAGACCCTGAATGGAATGATTTTGAATATCGATTTATTAGTAAAAAGCCTTCTCCCACTTTTGAATTGTCCAAGCAAGAACTTTATGTAAGAGTCGAAGCGCCAAAAGGAGAATTGGGCATTTTTCTGATCGGAGATCAGAGTGTTTTTCCTTGGCGATGGAAAATCCGACCGCCGGGGTTTATCAACTTGCAAATTCTTCCGCAGTTAGTTAAAAGAATGAAATTGGCTGATATTATGACGATACTAGGTAGTATAGATATCATTATGGGAGAAGTTGATCGTTGAAATGATAATTGATATAATAGAAATAGAAGCTATCCATTCTTTTTCCAGATTGGAATCCTTAAAAGAATTTTATGGAATCATAGGGATGCTTGTCCCTATTTTCATTCTTGTATTAGGAATCACACTGGGTGTTCTAGTAATTGTTTGGTTAGAAAGAGAAATATCCGCAGGGATACAGCAACGTATTGGACCCGAATACGCGGGGCCTTTGGGAATTCTTCAAGCTTTAGCCGATGGTACAAAACTACTTTTCAAAGAAAATATTCTTCCATCTAGAGGAGATACTCATTTATTCAGTATTGGTCCATCCATAGCAGTCATATCCATTTTACTAAGTTATTCAATAATTCCCTTTAGTTGTCGCTTTATTCTAGCTGATCTTAGTATTGGTGTTTTTTTATGGATCGCCATTTCAAGTCTTGCTCCCGTTGGATTGCTTATGTCAGGATATGGATCAAATAATAAATATTCCTTTTTAGGTGGATTAAGGGCTGCTGCTCAATCAATTAGTTATGAAATACCATTAACTCTATGTGTATTATCAATATCTCTACGTGTGATTCGGTGAGACATAAAAATTCCCCCATTTCTTTTCTTTCTAACAAGAAAGTCAAATGATTTGAATATCGATTTTTTTATTCATCATTGAGTTGATGAATTAAACCAGATAGTTCTATGAGTGAAATAAAACGGCTTACAAATTTGCTGTTAAAAGAATGAAATCTCATTTCCTACGTACAAGAATAAGAATTAAGTGAAAGTAAACATAAGCAGTCAAGGCTGTTTACCCCAAGATTGGCTGATTAGTCATCATGACTTGAAGCGGGTTTAAAAGATCAATTGTATGGGTTTTTTCTATACTATTACCATAGCATAGATGTATTATCCTAATGAAAGATTAAAAAAACGAGTGGATGGTTAGGAAGACCAAGATACACAAAGGATTAGTAATGGAGATTCTGAAAATTATCCAATAGGATATTTTTGTTATAGAAAAATAATTCGAATTGGGGCTTTAAGTTGGTAGAAATTCTTAAGAAGTACTCCCCACGATTTCGACCCAGAGTATGTTCCTGTCCACCGATTAAGTAAATAACTATCAAAACGAAGAAATCTTTTACTTTTGATAATGCGAATAATACCTCTTTTCTGAGAAAGGAGAATAGGAACGAAATCCAATTCTTGTTATGCAATGCCTAAATTCTTTTTCGTAATCGAAAACGAGAAGTTGAAATATCTATGGGATATGGGATATTCCTCTAAAAAGTATTTTTTCTCATTCAAGAATAAGTTTTTAATCAAAAAAGAAAAATGAAAATTTTTAAAATATGAGATCAATTCAGAAGCACTTTTTTATTATAATTATAAATATAGCAGACAGAATTCCATTAGTCTAATTCTAGGCCTTAGGATAAGAGTTTTATTCTCTATCGATCCTACCATCAAGATAAATTTGAAAGGTTCTTAGATTTATTTGTGACCTATGAGGAGCCGTATGAGGTGAAAATCTCATGTACGGTTCTGTAATAGCGATGAAAGCAGTGATGTTATTGTCGACTATGATTATCTAACAGTTTAAGTACAGTTGATATAGTTGAAACACAATCCAAATATGGTTTTTGGGGATGGAATTTGTGGCGTCAACCTATAGGGTTTATCATGTTTCTAATTTCTTCTCTAGCCGAGTGTGAGAGATTACCTTTTGATTTACCAGAAGCAGAAGAAGAATTAGTAGCTGGTTATCAAACCGAATATTCAGGTATAAAATTTGGCTTATTTTATGTTGCTTCGTATCTAAATCTACTAATTTCTTCATTATTTGTAACAGTTCTTTACTTGGGGGGGTGGAATCTTTCTATTCCAAACCTATTTGGTCCTGAGTTATTTGACATAAATCAAAGAGGGAAGGTTTTTGGAACAATAATCGGTATCTTTATTACACTGGCTAAAACTTATTTGTTCTTATTCATTTCTATTGCAACAAGATGGACTTTACCAAGACTGAGAATGGACCAACTATTAAATCTTGGATGGAAATTTCTTTTACCTATTTCTTTGGGTAATCTATTATTAACGACTTCGTTCCAACTTCTTTCACTGTAAAGGAATAGAATATTCTATTCTTCATAACTTGTCTCAAACAAGAGAAAGAAACGAGTAAATTTATTTATAGATATTCCGACATGTTCCCTATGCTAACTCGGTTCTTGAACTCTGGTCAACAAACAATACGAGCTGCCAGGTACATTGGTCAAGGTTTCGTGATTACCTTGTCCCATGCAAATCGTTTACCTGTAACTATTCAATACCCCTACGAAAAATTGATTACATCAGAACGTTTCCGAGGCCGAATCCACTTTGAATTTGATAAATGCATTGCTTGTGAAGTATGTGTTCGTGTATGTCCTATAGATTTACCCGTTGTAGATTGGAAATTGCAAATGGATATTCGAAAGAAACGATTACTTAATTACAGTATTGATTTTGGAATTTGTATATTTTGTGGTAATTGTGTTGAGTATTGTCCAACAAATTGTTTATCAATGTCCGAAGAATATGAGCTTTCTACTTATAATCGTCATGAATTGAATTATAATCAAATTGCTTTAGGTCGGTTACCGGTCTCAATAATTGAAGATTACACAATTCGAACAATTTCTTCGAATTTACCTCAACTCAACAATGTATAAAACTCTCGATTTACAAAACATTTATAAATTCAAAAAAAAAAAGCTTTTGAAATTTTTTGGAGTTAAAGGAATCAGGTTTTTGCTTGGTGAATACAAAAGAACGGTTAGTTGGTGAGGGTCGTGGCTTGATTTTCATTTAAAATGAGTTTCTATTCGAATAATGTAATGATTTAATAATATAAAATATAAAGATAAAGTTTTAACCTTTGCTTTCGAAACGAAAAAAAAGCAGTCCTGTATTTACATCAATCCAAATCATCCCGATTCATTCAAATTCAATTAAATTAATATGTATATGTTAAAATAAAAAAAAGGATAACTTCTTTTTTCCTGGTCAGGTCAACAAAGACATGAAATATTTCGATTTTTTTGATAAAATCAAATGGATTTACCCGGACCAATACACGATTTTCTTTTAGTCTTTCTAGGATCGGGTCTTATATTAGTAAGTCTGGCAGTAGTATTACTTCCGAATCCAATTTATTCGGCCTTTTCGTTGGGATTGGTTCTTTTTTGTATATCCTTATTCTATATTCTATCGAACTCATATTTTGTAGCTGCTGCGCAGCTCCTTATTTATGTAGGAGCTATAAATGTTTTAATAATTTTTGCTGTGATGTTTATGAATGGTTCAGAATATTACAAAGATTTTCATCTTTGGACCGTTGGGGATGGGGTTACTTCAATGATTTGTACAAGTCTTTTTATTTCACTAATTACTACTATTCCAGATACGGCCTGGTATGGGATCAGCTGGACTACAAAATCAAATCATATTTTAGAACAAGATTTGATAAGTAATAGCCAACAAATTGGAATTCATTTAGCAACGGATTTTTTTCTTCCATTTGAACTCATTTCAATAATCCTTTTAGTCGCTTTAATAGGTGCTATTTCTATAGCTCGTCAATAAGAAATCAACAAGTAATTCAAATCGAATTAACTAACACAAAAGCTATAATTTGTTAATTTGAATTACTTGTTTTTTAATCGAATAGAAAGGCTTTCGTTTTATATCGATCTATTACCAATCTATTTTCCTGTTTCATATTTGTTATTTGTTAGAATCGAGTCTATTCAATTATTGTTCAGATTAAAACGAATCAAAATTGATAAGGAGTTGATTAATGATGCTCGAACATATACTTGTTTTGAGTGCCTATTTATTTTCTATTGGTATCTATGGATTGATCACAAGTCGAAATATGGTTAGAGCCCTTATGTGCCTTGAACTTCTATTAAATTCAGTTAATATAAATTTTGTAACATTTTCTGATATTTTTGATAATCGTCAATTAAGAGGAGACATTTTTTCCATTTTTGTTATAACTATTGCAGCCGCTGAAGCAGCTATTGGACCGGCTATTGTTTCATCAATTTATCGTAACAAAAAATCAACTCGTATTAACCAATCAAACTTGTTGAATAAATAGTATTCATTGTACCGGTGGAAAATTGAATATTTAGAAATAAGTTCAAATTAATAGGTTTGAGACCTGTAAGGTATGATTGTGGTTGCAAAAACACAAGAAATCAAAGTATTTTGGTCCTTTTTGATAAAGAAATTCGGAAGAAAATTGATTATGATCACTCATTGATTCGTCCGGTATCTAACTTATAGGATTCATTTATAAGTTAGTTTACTAGATCGAAAATTTATGACGTTCAAAATGTATAGATCCAATGTCACATTCAGTAAAGATTTATGATACATGTATAGGATGTACCCAATGTGTCCGGGCGTGCCCCACCGATGTATTAGAAATGATACCTTGGGATGGATGTAAAGCTAAACAAATTGCTTCTGCCCCAAGGACCGAAGACTGCGTTGGTTGTAAGAGGTGTGAATCCGCGTGTCCAACGGATTTTTTGAGTGTTCGGGTTTATTTATGGCATGAAACAACTCGCAGTATGGGTCTAGCTTATTGATACATTCCATAAAACTCTACTTGAATCCATTTTTCTTTTTTTTTTTACCGACAAAATCCGTGCTCAAAATAAAATTCAATTGAGCACGGATTTTTCTGGCCCAAGCGTATCTTGTCTTTACCACGAACCATTTTCCTTGTTTAACAATAATTGTGGTTTTGCCAATATTTGCAGGTTGCTTAATTTTTTTTCTTCCACATAGGGGAAATAGAGTAATCCGTTGGTATACTATATGTATGTGCATTTTAGAGCTTCTTCTAACGACTTATGCATTTTGCTATCATTTTCAATCAGACGACCCATTAATCCAACTAATAGAGGATTATAAATGGATCCTTTTTTTGGATTTTCATTGGAGATTAGGAATAGATGGACTCTCTATAGGACCCATTTTACTAACGGGATTCATCACTACTTTAGCTACTTTAGCGGCTTGGCCAGTTACTCGAGATTCTCGATTATTTCATTTCCTGATGTTAGCAATGTACAGTGGACAAATAGGATTATTTTCTTCTCGAGATCTTTTACTTTTTTTTCTCATGTGGGAGTTAGAATTAATTCCCGTTTATCTACTTGTATCCATGTGGGGAGGAAAAAAACGCCTGTATTCGGCTACAAAATTTATTTTGTACACGGCAGGGGGTTCTATTTTTCTTTTAATGGGAGTTCTGGGTGTCGGTTTATATAGTTCTACTGAACCAACATTAAATTTTGAAATATTGGCTAATCAGTCCTATCCCGCGGCCTTGGAAATATTATTTTATAGTGGATTTTTTCTTGCTTTTGCTGTCAAATTACCAATCATACCCCTACATACATGGTTACCAGATACCCACGGAGAAGCGCATTATAGTACTTGTATGCTTCTAGCCGGAATCTTATTAAAAATGGGAGCGTATGGATTAGTTCGGATCAATATGGAATTTTTTCCTCATGCTCATTCTCTATTTTCGCCTTGGTTGATAATAGTGGGCGCAATGCAAATAATCTATGCAGCTTCAACATCTCTGGGTCAACGGAATTTAAAAAAAAGAATAGCCTATTCCTCTGTATCTCACATGGGTTTTATAATTATAGGAATTGGTTCTATCACGGATATGGGGCTCAACGGAGCCCTTTTACAAATAATCTCTCATGGATTTATCGGTGCTGCACTTTTTTTCTTGGCCGGAACAACTTATGATAGAATACGTCTTCTTTATCTTGATGAAATGGGTGGAATAGCTATCCCAATGCCAAAAATGTTCACGATGTTCAGTAGTTTTTCGATGGCCTCCCTCGCATTACCAGGTATGAGTGGTTTTGTTGCCGAATTAATAGTATTTTTTGGATTAGTTACTAGTCCAAAATTTCTTTTAATGACAAAAATCCCAATTACTTTTGTAATGGCAATTGGAATGATATTAACCCCTATTTATTTATTATCTATGTTACGCCAGATGTTCTATGGATACAAAATATTTAACGGCCCAAACTCTTATTTTTTTGATTCTGGGCCGCGAGAATTATTTCTTTCAATATCTATTTTTTTACCCGTACTCGGTATTGGTATATACCCAGATTTCGTTCTTTCACTATCAGTTGAAAAGGTTGAAGTTATCCTATCTAATTCTTTTTATAGATCGTTTTTTTATTGATAAAAAAATGAAAAAAACGATCTTATCGTTTCCAAAAAGGTTCGTTGTACAATGAAAAAAAAAGAAGGCTTTTTCTTCTCTTGTGTTAAGTAAAAAAAAAATAAATTTGAACTAGAACTGGCGAGAGTGCCGCGAATCAAAGTCACGGGGCTCTCGCTAGTTCACACAAAGTGATATTCATATGCGTTGTATGCTTTTCTATTCCTATTCGTAAGTAGTAAGCTTTTTGAATTTAATTAGATGTTAATGTAAATGAACCATAACTATGTAACCCTATTCCTAATAGATTTACTCCAAAATAGCATATCCAAATTATAAGAAACCCAATAAACGCTACAATTGCTGAATTTGTACCCTTCAATTTTATATTTGTTTGAGTATGTAAATAAATTGCAAATATGATCCAAGTAATAAAGGCCCAAGTTTCTTTTGGGTCCCAACTCCAATAGGATCCCCATGCTTCGTTAGCCCATACTGCTCCAGAAAGAATTCCTATCGTTAAAAAGAGAAATCCTAGACTAATAACCCGATAACTCCAATAATCCAATTGTTGAATCAATTGCGACTTATAATAATTTATTGGAGAAAAAAAAGAAGTTTTTTGTAAAACATTTTTTCCTTTTCCTTCATTCATGAATTTGACTTTACCAAGTAAAAATGACTCATTTAAATTTAATAAACGATTATTCGTAGAAAAAAATCTTCTATTTTTTCTAACTGTAATGACTAGAAGTGATACTGATAATAATGATCCACATAAAAGGGCTACATATCCTAATATCATCATACTTACATGCATTATTAACCACTCGGACTGAAGAGCGGGTACTAATATTGTGGATTCGTGTATTTCAGTTAAAAGACCTGAGGTAGCAAATCCCTGAGAAAAAATAGCACTTGGGCTAATTATTGTGTTTAGAATATTTTTTTCTTTTTTGAAATATGGAACGATATAAATAAAAGAAAAACTCCATGAAAGGAAGATTAACGATTCATATAAATCACTTAGTGGAAAATGTTTTGAATAAATCCAACGAGAAATTAATAATCCTGTTATACACAAAAAGATCATTATCATGCCCTTTTCGGATGAATCATATAGTTTTACGATTTCATCGACAAAAAAGGTTATCAAATGAATTGTAATTAGAATTGAAACAGTCGAAAAAGAAATATGAGTTAATATATGCTCTAAAGTTGAAAATATCATAAAAAAAGTTCCTTAATTATAAAATCGAAATCCGAAATTAAATTCATTATTATTCATTATAGGATCTATTTTATTTTTTTAGGACATGTCATGCCGCCACTCGGACTCGAACCGAGATGCTCTAGCACTGCTTCCTAAGAGCAGCGTGTCTACCAATTTCACCATAGCGGCTTGTCTTGACCCTATAATAGCCTATGAATAAGAAATCGTCTAGATTTAAGAATGCAATATTTTGTTGGAAAGATTCAAATTGATGAATACAAATTTCTTCAAATATGTACTTGAAGGTTCATTGTTTTAGTTTTATTGTGGGTTTTAGACTCTTCTCGACTGGAACTCTTGTAAAAGCAGCAAGTTTTACTATGCATTAAGCCCCCCCAAAAAAACATTTTTTTAAATTTACCGTTTTTGAGTTATTTGATTTTAATTTAAAAAAGTACAACCCAAAAATCAGTTTTATGAATGAACAAAAAAAGATTTTAGATTATTCAAAATTCACACCTATTTATCCAGAATATTTTCATTAAGTGTTTTTGCGTGAATTGATGGGGAGAGATATATGGGCTCTATATAAGAATTTATAGAAATTAAAAAGTAAGAAAGTTGTGCAAAAAATATTATAGTACAAATAGGTTGATGGGAAAAAAAGATTCCCGTCCTGGCAAAAAAATATACGCAAATTTTAATCGAGTATCTTGTGTTTTTTTTGTTAAAAAAACTTTGTTTGAATTCGGTCAAAGTAACCAGAAGAATTCCATTTCCCATTGATTAATTCACCAGGAAATGGAATTGGGGAATTTTTTTTTTTGAAACGGAAGGGTTCCATTTTTGAGTCAGGTCGATTTATATTGTTCTAAGATTTTCCGCTTTATTTCTTAATAACTTATTTTTTGATTTTATTTGTTTGTCGCACAAAAAAACTTTTTGAAGTCCCGGTAGAAAGAGATTTCCCTAAAGAAAATGCTTTTAACGCCGCCCAATAGCCTTTCCTTTTCCAAAAATTTTTACGAATACGCTTTTTTGATGCAGAAGTACGTTTTTTTGGAACTGCCATTTAAATAAAATGAAGAGATTACTCATTCGTATAGCTGGATGTGAAAGACATCTATTGTTCAAAAAAAATCTGCGCTTGTCTAGATAATTTTTTTCTAAAATTATAAAAGAATAGACTATGAACGATATGGTAAAATCGCATAAAATTTTTCTAAAAAAAAGAAGAATATTTTGAGTAACTTGTCCAGATTTGACTTGAATTTTCAAATTAGAAGGAGACTCATAATTAATCTTTGTCTTTCATATGATTTGACCAATTGGAACTTCTTGATTTGAATATTTGCAATATTTACAAGAAATTCAGAAAGAATAAGTAAAAAGAAATAAAAATTAAAAAAAAAATATTTTTATATTTTAGTTAGTGCATATTTTCATTTTTTTATTGACTCCTTTCAAAAGAAGTAAAATCCGATAAATCGGAAACAATTAATTATGAATTTAAATTTTCTTATGCAACAAACATATCAATATGGGTGGATTTTACCTTTCGTTCCACTTCCAGTTCCTATGTTAATAGGAGTGGGCCTTCTTCTTTTTCCGACAGCAACAAAAAATCTTCGTCGTATGTGGGCTTTTCCAAGTATTTTATTGTTAAGTATAGTCATGATTTTTTCAACTAATCTGTCTATTCAGCAAGTAAATAGCAGTTCTATCCACCAATATGTATGGTCTTGGACACTCGATAATGATTTTTCTTTAGAATTCGGCTGCTTGATCGATCCACTTACTTCTATTATGTCAATGTTAATCACTACTGTTGGAATCATGGTTCTTATTTATAGTGATAATTATATGGCTCACGATCAAGGATACTTGAGATTTTTTGCTTATATGAGTTTTTTCAGTACTTCCATGGTAGGATTAGTTACTAGTTCAAATTTGATACAAATTTATTTTTTTTGGGAATTGGTTGGAATGTGTTCCTATCTATTAATAGGGTTTTGGTTTACGCGACCTCCTGCGTCAAATGCTTGTCAAAAAGCAT